AGGCTAACCCTACATTACATCTGAATTTGATAATGAAAGAGTAAATATTCGCCCGCGAAAATTTGGATTTTATTGAATTTTTTTATTTTTGCCAATCCGATAGGATAAAAAATAATAAATAAAGATTCGTTAGAACCTTATAACAAAACAACATTATATAGTTCTATACGGATAGCAAAAATTGTCTATAAAAATTGTCTATTAAGAATACATATATAGTTATATATATCTATAATCTAGAAATTTGTTATATATAAACAAGATATAGAAATTTCCAATAGACCGATAGATTCTATGAAATCTCAAAAAAATCCCGCGATTCTATTATATTATTCATTAATATTCATTAAATTTAAACATATGTATATTAAACATATGTATCTTATTGTATATTATTTTATCGGTTAAATCATTTATTTGAATTGAATTTTGAATCGCTTCATTCGTGAGGAGCCGTATGAGGTGAAAATCTCATGTACGGTTCTGTAATAGAGATGGAATTGAGAAACAACCATCAACTATAACCCCAAAAGAACCAGATTCCGTAAACAACATAGAGGAAGAATGAAGGGAATAGCCTATCGAGGTAATCATATTTGCTTCGGAAGATATGCTCTTCAGGCACTTGAGCCCGCTTGGATCACATCTAGACAAATAGAAGCGGGGCGGCGGGCAATGTCACGAAATGTCCGCCGGGGTGGACAAATATGGGTACGCATATTTCCAGACAAACCAGTTACAGTAAGACCCACCGAAACGCGTATGGGTTCGGGAAAGGGATCTCCCGAATATTGGGTAGCTGTCGTTAAACCCGGCAAAATACTTTATGAAATGGGCGGGGTCGCAGAGAATATAGCCAGAAAGGCTATTTCAATAGCAGCATCAAAAATGCCTATACGAACTCAATTCATTATTTCAGGATAATAATTAGAACCCAAGGAAAGAGGTCTTTTAGGATGAAAAAATGCAATTGTAGGTTTCTTTTTTTTTTTTGAACACAGAATATTTTTTTTACTTCAATCTTTGGACTGAAAGAAAAAAAAAATGATATGATTCAACCTCAAACCCATTTGAATGTAGCCGATAACAGCGGAGCCCGCGAATTGATGTGTATTCGAATCATAGGAGCTAGTAATCGACGATATGCTTATATTGGTGACATTGTTGTTGCTGTAATCAAGGAGGCAGTACCAAATACGCCTTTAGAAAGATCAGAAGTGATCAGAGCTGTAATTGTACGTACTTGTAAAGAACTCAAACGTAGCAACGGTATAATAATACAGTATGATGATAATGCTGCGGTTGTCATTGATCAAGAAGGAAATCCAAAAGGAACTCGAATTTTTTGCGCAATCGCCCGGGAATTGAGACAGTTAAATTTCACTAAAATAGTTTCATTAGCACCCGAGGTATTATAAGACGAGACCGTTATATAGATATATTATTTGTGAATGAAATAGATTAATTAATAGATTCTATCTGACACATATACCTTTGTAGTAATGTAGTAATTATTATTCTATATATTTCATATTAATATTTCATAACCTAAATAAAATAAATAATAATAGAGAAATAGAAAAAAAAAAAAAGAAAAAGGAGCATGTTGATTATATTGAAAGTAAGGGACAACAATCATTTTCGTTTATCATGAGTAAGGACACCATCGCTGACATAATAACCTCTATACGAAATGCTAATATGAATAGAAAAGGAACGGTTCAAATACCATTTACTAACATCACCGAAAACATTGTGAAAATACTTCTACGAGAGGGTTTTGTTGAAAACGTCAGAAAACATAGGGAAAGCGACAAACATTTTTTAGTTTTAACCCTACGGTATACAAGAAATAGGAAAGGATCATATAAAACTTTTTTAAATTTAAAACGGATCAGTACACCCGGTCTACGAATATATTCTAATTATCAACGAATCCCTAGAATTTTAGGAGGGATGGGGATTGTAATTCTCTCTACTTCTAGAGGTATAATGACAGATCGAGAGGCTCGATTAGAAAGAATCGGCGGAGAAGTTTTATGTTATATATGGTAATCTTTCTGATATCCGAATTATATGAGAAACTTCTATCCATTTTTGTTAAAAACAGAGAGAAATCACAGGTTTCTAATATCACTCCTCATACATTAGTGAATACGTGAAGAGGTTTTAACTGGAATAGGAATAAAAGAAAGAAAAAAGAAAAAGGATTCATGAGGATTTAATTACTGAATCACTTCCCAAGGGTATGTTCCAGATTCTTTTATATAATGAAAATATGATTCTAGGCTATGTTTCCGAAAAGATTCGACGTACTCTTATTTTCTATTTATACGAACGGAAAATAAAAAATGAAAGTATAAGTCATTTAATTTAATTAGACTATTTTTCAACTTCAACATTCTTTTTTTGGGGGAGGTAGAATTAAATGTAAGGAAAACTTATTTTCTTCCAATAAATAGATTCGGGATTTAGTTAAGGAATGACAAATATGAAAATC